ATTCTATGGCTCGAATCTTTAGTATTCTCTTATTTATTACCTGTGTCTACTCTTTAGGAAGAATACCGTCACCCCTTTTTACTAAGAAACTGAAAGAAACCTCAGAAACGGAAGAAAGAGATGTAGAAATAGAAACAACTTCCGAAACGAAGGGGACTAAACAGGAACAAGAGGGATCCACCGAAGAAGATCCTTCTTCTTCCCTTTTTTCGGAAGAAAAGGAGGATCCGGACAAAATCGACGAAACGAAAGAGATCCGAGTGAATGGAAAGGAAAAAACAAAGGATGAATTCCATTTTCACTTTCAAGAGACATGCTATAAAAATAGACCTGTTTATGAAACTTTTTATCTGAATGGGAATCAAGAAAATTCGCAGTTAGAAATATTGATAGATAAAAAAAATAAAGATCTCTTCTGGTTTGAAAAACCGCTTGGAACTATTCTTTTCGACTATAAACGCTGGAATCGACCATTTAGATATATCAAAAATGATAATATTGAGAATGCTGTAAGAAAAGAAATGTCACAATATTTTTTTTATCCATGTATAAGTGATGGAAAAGAAAGAATATCTTTTACGTCGCTACCCAGTTTATCAACTTTTTTTGAAATGATAGAAAGAAAAATATCCCTATTCACTACACAAAAATTATGCTCGGAAAAATTATCTAATTATTGGTATTACAATAATAAAGAACAAAAGCAAAAGATAAGTAACGAGTTAAGAAAGAGAGTTGAAACTATGGATAAGGAATCTACTGATCTGAATACACTTGTTGAAAAAAAGACTAGATTATATAATGATGAAACGAAAAAAGAATATATACCTAACAAATATGATCCCTTATGGAATGGTCCTAATCGTGGAAGAATTCCATTTCTGTTTTCACCCTCAATCATAAAAGAAAGTCCTATACAAATTTCTAGTGATAAAGGAATATTTTGGATAAATCAAATCCATTTTCTCTTTCTAATTAAAGATTCTCAAGAACTTGAACCAATAATTTTAATTAATAAATTTTTCTTTTACGGAAAATCAGCATCACATTTCGATTTGAAGGATGAGTCTTTATTTTCCGATCACAAAGAAGAAAAAATACATTTCAAAATGGATTCATTTGTAATAAATTAGTAAAAATATCAATACATAAAATAAATACAATAAAAGATAAGAAGAAATGCGACCTCCCCCTACATATTTAATCCCTTCGGCTCCAAAGAAATTCGCAAGACCAACTCCATTAATAATTCCCTCAATTACTCGTTTATCAAAAAAATCAACTATTTCCCCGAATCTTCTTACTCCTTTTGTTAAAGATATTGCGTACAAAGCATCTATATAACCACGGTTATAACACCAATCATAGATGATATTTATCATTTTGTCCCGAAAAATTCTCGTAGGACCTTTTTTAGCAAGCGAATTGAGGAAGTTCAAATCTTGTAAAGATGAATAGAGAGGCTTATATAAAGAACATGCTATAAATATTCCGAAATAAGCTATTCCGACTGAAAAAGTTACATTTGTGAAAAATTCATACCAATCCAGAGAATTATTTACATTGTGATGCAAAAGGTTTAAAGACGGAGTTAATAGTTTAGATAATATATCCAAATGGATTCCTTCTTGATTGAATTGATTAAAAGGAATTCCTATACCTCCAATAAACAAAGTCAATAGTACCAAAACAAGGATGGGAAATAACATAGTATTATCTGATTCGTGGGGGTAAGAAAAAAGATTTTTAATGCGAAAATGATTAATACTAATAAAAGTAAAAGGCCGTACACTATTTATTACACTGCCATTAATTTTATATATTTTCCGCGAAAAAAAAGAAGCCCCTTCATTAGTATTCATTTCATTAGTATTCATTTCATCATTATTCATTTTGACTAAAAAAATTTTTTGAAACATTTTTTCTTCTTCTTTACCCCATAAAGATATTTCATAGAATGAGCTATTTGTGTTGCTGCTGTAATTGTGAAAATAAACATTGAAATGTCCTTCAAAAGTAAGTAAATAAACTCGAAACATATAAAACGCAGTTAATCCTGCTGTGAAATAAGCTAGTATCGCAAAAATAGGCGAATACAACCAACTATCATTAAGAATCTCATCTTTTGACCAAAAACAGGCGAGAGGGGGAATACCACAAAGCGAAAGGGTTCCTACTAAAAAAGCCGTTCTTGTAATTGGAACATGTTTTATTAAACCCCCCATAAGACTCATATTTTGGCTCTTATCGGGAGAATAACCAACAATAGCTTCCATTGAATGGATAATAGATCCCGATCCTAAAAATAACAATGCTTTTGAATAGGCATGAGTAATCAAATGAAATAAAGCAGCTCGATGCGACCCCATACCTAGAGCTAACATCATATAACCTAATTGAGACATTGTAGAATAGGCTAAACTTTTCTTAATATCTTTTTGAGCAAGAGCTAAAGTAGCTCCTAATAGTATTGTTATTATACCTATCAAAGTTATTAGATTCATTATGTAAGGTATAATTACGAAGAGAGGAAGAAGTCTAGCTACAAGAAAAACTCCAGCGGCTACCATAGTAGCAGCATGTATGAGAGCCGAAATAGGAGTAGGGCCTTCCATGGCATCCGGTAACCATATATGCAGGGGAAATTGGGCGGATTTAGCAATAGCGCCAGAAAATAATAGAAAGGTACACAAAATAACAAATAAAAGATTAACGTGATTGTTATTGTTAGAAATCATATTGAATTTGAATATTTCGAACAAATCCCGAAATTCGAAACTGCCCGTTATCCAATAAAGACCTAAAATTCCTAATAATAAACCAAAATCCCCTACACGATTAGTTACAAATGCTTTTTGACAAGCATTTGATGCAATAGGTCGTGTAAACCAAAACCCTATTAATAGATAAGAACACATTCCAACCAATTCCCAAAAAATATAAATTTGTATCAAATTCGAGCTAGTAACCAACCCCAACATTGAAGTATTGAAAAAACTCATATAAGCAAAAAATCTCAAATAGCCTTGATCATGAAACATATAATTGTCACTATAAATAAGAACCAGAATTCCAATCGTACTAATTAATATTGACAAAATAGAAGTAAGTGAGTCAATAAATAATCCAAACTCTAAAGAAAAATCATTATTGATAGTCCAAGACCATACATATTGATAGATAGAACTGCTATTTATTTGTTGAAGAGAAAGATCGGCTGAAAAAATCATAACTATACTTAAGACTAAAACACTTGGAAAAGCCCATATACGACGAAGTTTTTTTGTTGCCTCCGGAAAAAGCAAAAGTCCACCTCCTATTAAGAAAGGAGCGGGCAGTGTAATAAAAGGTATGATCCATGAATATTGATATGTATGTTCCATAAAAAATCTTATTTTTTATTCTTTCTTGTTTCTGATTCATCAACTATTTTCTATTTTTTAAGAAGTCAGTCAAAAACTAATACTAATAATATTTATAATATAATAAATAATAAAGATATCGAAAATTTACATACAATTCTCGAAATTTCTATTCTTAATTTTTAGTGAAAAATATTTTCAAAATACTTCACATATTCAAATCCAAAAGTTAGAATCGTTCAAATGCTATGATGATCCTATTAGTGACAAAAATAGTTATTAAAAAAAATGAAAATTTCTATTATTTTCGATGGCCAAATTTGATATATATAGACAAAGGATAAAGAATTCTATCAGCATATCAAAATCAAAATAAAATAGAGTATTTCAATTTTAGAGAAGTGAATAAAAAAAATCTTTTTGATTTTTTTTATTCAGAAGTAGTAACTAGTTCCTTTTGCAAATGATTTTGTCATTTCCATTATAGTTAGAGAAAATATTAGGTTATTGGATTGACACTTTTACTTTATCTAGACATAGGATAAAAAAAGTCACTAAAATGTTTTTCCATAGGATGTCTTTTAGATAATTCTATTTAATAAATTCATTAGTAGTTTCATTCGAATTTGAAAATAGAATTTCTAAATTAGGTACACTTTTTTGACTAATTACTAAAAAAATATTTCCCATTTAGTTTAATATTTAGGTAGCTAACAATGTGTTAATTTTGAATGATCGAAAATGAAAAATTCAAATAGATCATTTGTGCTGAAAAATTTCTCAAGCAATTACGTAAGATTTTTTTACGTTAGGGAACATAGAATGCAAACCTGTTTTTCTTAGAGGGTATGCGCAAAGCAATAGATAATTGAGATAATTGAATGTCAAAATCTTAATAAAAATTTCTCTATAGAATGAAAATCTAATAATTACGATAACATTTCCGGAAATACATTAAATTAAATATTAAATGTCATACTGAAATTGTAATCCAAAAAAAAACACGATCATTAAGTCAACGAAAATTGACAAACTAAATTGAAATAAAGATCCTTAACATAAGGATAAATATCCTTAGTGGTACGGTCAAAATCCTTCTTTTAATTGAATTTACTTAAAGAAATTTGAATTTATTATTCATTAACTGCAGTGTTTCTTAAAACACTAGTGCATTGCGTTGGTTCTTTCAAACTCGACAATTAAATAAAAATTGGTTAATATGATTTTGAGGAAGCCGCTATGGTGAAATCGGTAGACACGCTGCTCTTAGGAAGCAGTGCTAGAGCATCTCGGTTCGAGTCCGAGTGGCGGCATAATATGTTTTCATTTTCAAAAGCATAGAATAAGTTCTATAATGAATTGAATTGCTGATTGAAATTCAAAAAATTGAGGGAATTTCCCTCTTTTTCTTTTATTTTAAATTTAAAAATTATTATGATATTTTCGACTTTAGAACATATATTAACTCATATATCTTTTTCGGTCGTTTCGATTGTAATTATAATTCATTTTATAAGTTTCTTAGTCGATGAATTTGTAGGACTATCCGATTCATTCGACAAGGGCATGATAACTACTTTTTTCTGTATAACAGGCGTATTAGTTACTCGTTGGATTTATTCGGGTCATTTACCAGTAAGTAATTTATATGAATCTTTGATTTTTCTTTCATGGGGTTTTTCTATTATTCATATAATTCCGTATTTTAAAAAACATAAAAATTATTTAAGCTCAATAATCGCCCCCAGTACTTTTTTTACCCAAGGCTTTACTACTTCAGGGCTTTTAACTAACATGCATCAATCCGAAATCTTAATACCTGCTCTTCAATCCCAATGGTTAATGATGCACGTAAGTATGATGATATTGAGCTATGCAGCTCTTTTATGTGGATCATTATTAGCAGTAGCACTTTTAGTCATTAGATTTCGAAAAGTCATAAGATTTTTTAATAAAAGGAATAGTTTATTAATTAATTTATTTCCCTTTGATCAGATCCAATACACGACGCAAAAATCCAATAAAAAATCCAATTTTTTAAAAAATAATTCCTTTGGTCCTTCTCGGAATTATTATAAGTTTCAATTGATTCAACAATTAGATCATTGGGGTTATCGTATGATTAGTATAGGATTTATCTTTTTAACCATAGGAATTCTTTCAGGAGCAGTCTGGGCCAATGAAGCATGGGGATCATATTGGAATTGGGACCCAAAGGAAACTTGGGCAGTTATTACTTGGACCATATTTGCGAGTTATTTCCATATTCGAAAAAATTTTGAATCCTTTAATTCCGCAATTGTCGCTTCTATTGGTTTTCTTATAATTTGGATATGCTATTTTGGGGTTAATTTATTAGGAATAGGACTACATAGTTATGGTTCATTGCCATTACCATCGAATTGAGAAGAAGGGAAGGTGTCTTAACATCCGTAGGCTAGCATATATAGAAGAAGAAGCTTCCAGTAAATACAGTAAATATTTGAGAACCTTTTGAATCACTCTATTACTTGATTCAAAAGGTTCTCACAAATGCCAAAGATATAAAGATATGTAGTTACAATTCATTTTTTTTTTTTTCAATTTGTAAAATTGAAAATTAACAGAAGAAAGAAGTGTTTTTGCATTGTATAATGATTTTCTATTTTGAAAATCATGCAATTGCGTTTACATTTTATTTTGAAACATTTTTTGATTTTGAAATTACCTAGAAAAATAGGTCGACATGATAGTTTCGACTTTCTCAACTGATAGTGAGAAAATAAAATCCGGGTAAATACCAATACTTATTACAGGCAGAAGGATCGAAATGGAAACAAATAATTCCCGCGGCCCAGAATCAAAACAATAAGAGTTTAGGGCATTAAATAACTTGTATCCATAGAACATCTGACGTAACATTGATAATAAATAAAGAGGAGTTAATAGCATTCCAACTGCCATTACAAAAGAAATTATTATTTTTGACATTAAAAGATATTTTTCTGTGGTAAGTATCCCAAAAAAGACTATCAATTCCGAAAAAAAACCACTCATGCCCGGTAATGCAAGGGAAGCTAGTGATAAGATATTGAATAGTGTGAATATTTTTGGCATTGGAGTAGCCATTCCGCCCATTTCGTCAAGATAAACAAGACGTATTCTATCATAACTTGTTCCGGCCAAGAAAAAAAGTGCAGCGCCAATAAATCCATGTGATATTATTTGTAAAATGGCCCCATTGAGTCCCATATCACTTATAGAGTAAATTCCTATAATTATGAAACCCATATGAGATACAGAAGAATAGGCTATTCTTTTTTTTAAATTTCGCTGACCAGAAGATGTTGAAGCTGCATAGATTATTTGCATTGCACCTACTATTATTAACCAAGGGGAAAATATAGAATGGGCGTGGGGTAACAATTCCATATTGATTCGAACTAATCCGTACGCTCCCATTTTTAATAAGATTCCGGCTAAAAGCATACAAGTACTGTAATGTGCTTCTCCGTGGGTGTCCGGTAACCATGTATGTAAGGGTATAATCGGCGATTTGACAGCAAAAGCAACAAGAAATCCAATATAGAATAATATTTCTAGGACCGCGGGATATGGTTGATTGGCTGATGTTTCAAAATTGAATGTTGGTTCATTGGAACCATATAAAGCAATACCCAAGGCTCCCATTAATAAAAAAACGGAGCTTCCTGCAGTATACAAAATAAACTTTGTAGCTGAATATAGACGTTTCTTTCCCCCCCACATGGATAAAAGTAGATAAACGGGAATTAATTCTAATTCCCACATGATGAAAAAAAGTAAAAGATCTTGAGAAGAAAATAATCCTATTTGACCACTATACATTGCTAACATCAGAAAATAGAATAAGCGAGAATCCCGGGTAACTGGCCGAGCCGCTAAAGTAGCTAAAGTAGTGATAAATCCGGTCAAAAAAATAGGTCCTAAAGAGATCCCATCTATTCCCAATCTCCAGTAAAAATTCAAAAAATTGATCCATTTAGAACTCTCTGTTAATTGTATTAATGGATCATCCAATTTGAAATAATACGAAAATATATAAGTCATTAAAAGGAGCTCTAAAATAGAAATACTTATAGCATACCAGCGAATTACCTTATTACCTCTATGAGGTAAAAAGAAAATTAAAAAACCCGCAGATATCGGTAAAACTACAAATAATGTTAACCAAGGAAAAGAATTCGTGGTAAATACAAGATACGCTTGGACCACAAAAACCCGTGCCCTATAAATTGTTAATTTATAGGGCACGGGTTTTTGTCGGTAAACAACAAATCAAATCTATTCAAGTGGATTTTTATAGAAAAGATCAATAAGCTAGACCCATACTTCGAGTTGTTTCATGCCATAAATAAACTCGAACACTCAAGAAATCCGTCGGACAAGCGGATTCACATCTCTTACAACCAACACAATCCTCCGTTCGTGGAGCAGAAGCAATTTGTTTCGCTTTACATCCGTCCCACGGTATCATTTCTAATACATCTGTAGGACAAGCTCGGACACATTGAGTACACCCTATACATGTATCATAAATCTTTACTGAATGTGACATTGGATCTATAAATTTTTTTTGAACGTCATAAATTTTCAATCTAGTCAATGTATAACTGAATCATATATTTAGATACCAGATGAATCAATGATTTACCAGAAATTTTCTTTTCAAAATTCCGATTCCAAATCAATTCATGAAAGAACTAAGATACTTTAATTTCTTACGTTTTCATAAACATGTTTGATATCTTACATATCATGTATGCCAATTTGAGTTAATGAATATTCCATTTTTTAAGATTACTTATTCAACAAATTAGATTGATTGATACGGATGGATTTTCTGTTACGATAAATTGACGAAACAATAGCCAGCCCGATAGCCGCTTCAGCTGCTGCAATAGCTATAACAAAAATGGAAAAAATATTTCCTTTTAATTGTCGACTATCAAAAAAATCAGAAAATGTTACAAAATTGATATTAACAGCATTCAAAATAAGTTCAAGGCACATAAGGGCCCTAACCATATTTCGACTCGTGATCAATCCATAGATACCGATAGAAAATAAATAGGCACTCAAAACAAGTACATGTTCGAGCATCATCGACCAACTCCTTATTAAAAATTTCGCTTCTTTATTTCAATAGGAACAATAATTCAACATTAAGAGATTGGATTGACTAGAATAAGAATATTACAAAGATTGAATAAAAAAAAAAAAAAAGATACTGTAAAAGATACTGTAATAAATCAAATAATAAAATTTATAGATGAATAATCTTCAAATAGAAGCAAATCCAATTGAAGTAAAATAGATGTGATAAGATAGAACAAAGGTGAATTTTGATTATGGTTTCAAATTAGAAGATTTTTTACCGACGAGCCATTGCAATGGCGCCTATCAAAGCAAGTAAAAGAATTATTGAAATAAATTCAAATGGAAGAAAAAAATCTGTTGATAAATTAATTCCAAGTTGTTGACCATTACTTATCAAATCTTGCTCTATAATTTGATTTTTTCTTGTAGTCCAAATAATCCCGTACCATGATGTATCTGGAATAATAGTAATCAGTGAAACAAAAATACTTGTACAAACTAAGGAGGTAATCCCATCTCTAACAGTCCACAGATGAAAATCATTGTAATATTCTGAATCATTCAGGAACATCACAGCAAATAAAATTAAAACATTTATAGCTCCCACATAAATAAGGAGTTGTGTAGCAGCTACAAAATGGGCGTTTGATAAAATATAGAATAAGGATATACAAACAAGAACGAATCCTAATGAAAAGGCCGAATAAATTGGGTTAGTAAGGAATACCACCCCTAGCCCTCCTAATATAAGACCTAATCCGAGAAAAACGGAAAGAAAATCATGTATTGGTCCCGGCAAATCCATTGTATGTAAAATTAGAGATAAAAAAATCGAATTGTTTTCTCATGACCTTCTTGATCCGACCAGGAAAAACTCTTTTATTATTATTTTTATATTTTAGAAAAGGTTCCTAATTTAATTAAATCCTACCAGGTATAGTATAGTATAAATTACTGCAGATATAGTTATTAAACTAATCTCATTCTTTCTTTAAAAAATAGAATTCGATATTTCCAATTTCGAAATAATTATGGAGCGAATTACAGATATATTAAAAAAATCTATTTTTAGAATAGAATGGATTTTCCATCTAAATGAAAACATGAGGTGATTTTTACTAATTAAATTAATAAAATAGAAATGTTTGGAATTTGTAAATAAATTGACTACGCAAAATAAAAGAAACCCCATTCCATTTTCTATTTTATTCCGTTAAATTAAAACTCAATCTTCAAATTGGAAAGTCTTTTTTTTTTTTTTTGAGGCGAATTCAAAATTTTTTGATGGTGGGATCGTCAATTACTGACATCGGTAAACGACCTAAAGCAATTTGATTATAATTCAATTCGTGACGATCATAAGTAGAAAGCTCGTATTCTTCAGTCATTGATAAACAATTTGTTGGGCAATACTCAATGCAGTTCCCGCAAAATATACAGATTCCAAAATCAATACTGTAATTAAGTAAGCGTTTTTTTCGAATCTCAGTTTCCAATTTCCAATCAACAACAGGGAGATCTATAGGACATACACGAACACATACCTCACAAGCAATGCATTTATCAAATTCAAAATGGATTCGACCACGAAAACGTTCTGATGTGATTAATTTTTCATAAGGATATTGAATAGTTATAGGTAAACGATTTGCGTGGGATAAAGTAATAATGAAACTTTGACCAATATACCTTGTAGCTCGTACGCTTTGTTGACCATAATTTATAAAACCAGTTACCATAGGGAACATAGGGTGAAAATCTATGGATAATTTTATATTTATTTCTTTCTCTTTTTGAGACAAGTAGTAACTAGAAAAAAAAAAAGATTGTTTTAGAGTGAAAGTAATTGGAAAGAAGTTGTTAATACTAAATTACCAAGAGATATAGGTAAAAGAAATTTCCATCCAAGATTTAATAGTTGATCCATTCTTAGTCTAGGTAAAGTCCATCTTATTGTGATAGAAATGAACAAGAACAAATAACTTTTAACTAATGTAATAAAGATCCCCATTATTGTTCCACAGACTCCATTTACTTTAGTTAGCTCAAAAAATTCAGGAAGCAATGGAATAGAGATATTCCAACCACCCAAGTAAAGAACTGTTACAAATAATGACGAAACTAATAAGTTTAGATAGGAAGCAACATAAAATAAACCAAATTTAATACCCGAATATTCGGTTTGATAACCTGCTACTAATTCTTCTTCTGCTTCTGGTAAATCAAAGGGCAATCTCTCACATTCCGCTAAGGAAGAAATTAAAAAAATGATAAACCCTATAGGTTGACGCCAAAAATTCCACCCCCAAAAACCATATTTTGATTGTGCTTCAACTATATCAACTGTACTTGAACTGTTAGATAATCCTAGTCGGCGATAACATCACTGTTCTCACGCTAGTACAGAACCGTACATGAGATTTTCACCTCATACGGCTCCTCTAAGGCGATAAAAAATCTAAAGGTCCGATGGTATTATTTATCTTGCTATATTGCTATATTTGTAGGATAAATAGGATCAAAATTTATCGGACAGTTTCAAATTCGACCAATGAAATTCTGTCTGTTAGAATTATAATACTAAACAAACTTCTGAATTTATCTTATCCTTTAAGAATTTTCATTTTTCTTTCTTGAGTAATAGCTGAAATTTTTCAATAAAATACTATTTATAAAAAGTCCAACTATTCTTTGGTAAAAATATCAATAGATATTTCAACTTATCCTTTTTAATCACGAAAATGAATTAGACATTCTACTAGTTTAGCAATATGACACAAATTTCTAATTAAATAATTAAAATAGAAAAAAGAGATTTTAATTATTTAATTAGAAATTTCTATTTTTTTTTTTTCGTTCCTCTTCTTCGTTCGGAAAAAAGGGGGCTTAGCCTAAATTCGAATAAATAAAGTAAAGGATTCTTTCGTTCCTGATAGTCATTTTTTTATTGGTAAGTAGGAAAAAGCTCTGGATCGGAATCATGAGGAGTACTACCTGATCATTTCTACCAAATTAAAGCCTCAATTTATATTCTTTTTTTCATATTAGGAGAAATATCCTTTTCTTTTGGATAATTTCAATAATCTCTATTACGAATCCTTTGTGTATCTTTGTGTTTCTACCCATCCGCCCATTTATCCTCAATCACTCGTAACATTATGGCAATAGATGAAATATAAATGATAGTAAATAGGAAAAACTGCCTCCGGTTTATCTTTTGAGCCCGCTTCAAGCTAGGATAAATATAAATAATCAACCAATCTTGGGACAAACTATGTTATCTTTTGATTTCTGCTTTACTCTTGTACATAGGAAACGAGTCTCAATTTGTTTACTGCCAATTTTGAAGCTGTTTTCTTTCACTCATATAACTATCCAATTCAGTTCATTACGGAAAATGATTAATAAAAAATAGAAAATATCTATTCTTTCTTTTTTTTGTTACAAAAAAAAAGAAAGAATAGGGAAAACTTTCTGTTTCAACGAATCGCACGTAGAGATATGGATAATACACAGAGAGTTAATGGTATTTCATAACTAATTGATTGAGCAGCAGCTCGTAGACCACCTAAAAAGGAATATTTATTGTTTGATCCATACCCTGACATAAGAAGGCCAATAGGGGCAATACTTGAAATGGCAATCCATAAAAAAACACCAATAGTTAGATCAGCTAAAACAAGGTGATAGCTAAAAGGAATTACGGAATAGCTTAATAGAGTTGATATGACTGCTATGGCTGGTCCAAGACTGAATAAACGAGTATCTCCTCGAGACGGAAAAAGATTCTCTTTAAAAAGTAATTTTGTCCCGTCCGCTAGCGCTTGAAGAACTCCAAAAGGACCGGCATACTCAGGTCCAATACGTTGTTGCACCCCTGCAGATATTTCTCTTTCTAACCACACAATTACTAGTACACCTATCGTGATTCCCAATATCAGAATAAAAATAGGGAAAAGCATCCATAGAATTCCATAGATCTCGTTTAAAGATTCCAATCTCAATCTAGAAAAAGAATTAATTTCTATTATATCAATTATGTCTGTTATATTCATTATCATTTCAACGATCAACTTCCCCCATAATGATATCTATACTCCCTAGGATTGTCATAATATCGGCCAATTTCATTCTTTTAACTAATTGAGGAAGAATTTGTAAATTGATAAAACCCGGCGATCGAATTTTCCACCTCCAAGGAAAACCACTACGATCCCCTATCAGAAAAATTCCCAATTCACCCTTTGGGGCTTCGACTCTTACATAAAGTTCTTGTTTTGGTAATTCAAAAGTAGGAGAAGCTTTTTTACTAATGAATCGGTATTCAAAATCATTCCATTCTGGATCCCTTTGTCTATCAAATAATCGGGTTTCTAGATTTTCATAGGGCCCCCCTGGAATTCCTTCCATAGCCTGTTGAATAATTTTTATTGATTCCGTCATTTCGCCAATTCGGACTAAATAACGAGCTAATGAATCTCCTTCTTTTTGCCACTGAACTTCCCAATCAAATTCATCGTAACACTCATAATGATCAACCTTACGAAGATCCCATTGTACTCCAGAAGCTCGTAGCATTGGTCCTGATAAACCCCAATTTATTGCTTCCTCTGTACCAACAATACCTACCCCTTCAACTCGTTCTAAAAAAATGGGATTTTTCGTAATAAGTTTTTGATATTCAGCAATTCCCGTTAAAAAATAATCACAGAAATCCAAACATTTATCTATCCAACCATAAGGTAGATCAACCGCTACTCCTCCGATACGAAAAAAATTATGCATCATTCTCATACCAGTGGCAGCTTCGAATAAATCATATACTAACTCTCTTTCTCTAAAAATATAAAAAAAAGGAGTCTGGGCACCAATATCTGCCATAAAGGGACCAAGCCATAACAGATGAGAAGCTATACGACTCAACTCTAACATAATTACTCTGATATAGCTGGCTCTTTTAGGTACTTGAATATTTCCCAACTGTTCTGGTCCGTTTACTGTTATTGCTTCTGTGAACATAGTTGCTAAATAATCCCAACGTGTCACATAAGGTAAATATTGTATAATTGTTCGGTTTTCCGCAATTTTTTCCATTCCTCTGTGTAAATAACCTAATATGGGTTCACAGTCAACAACATCTTCACCGTCTAGAGTAACAATTAGTCGAAGAACACCATGCATTGATGGGTGGTGGGGGCCCATATTGACTATCATAAGGCGTTCTCTCGTGTCTGGTACATTCATAAGGGGTTCCTCGATTCATTGTTTCGCGAATTATTGAAAATGAAAAGAAGTTTATCAAAATTCAAGATGTAATAAATCAACTACTAAAAAATTCTTCAATTTAAGGGATTTTTGACTCCCGAATATCCAATTTGCCAATTAATTCTTTATAACCTACTCTATTTTTTTTTAACAAAAAAGACAGAAGTCGTTGCCGTTTTCCTAGAATTTTCCGTAAACCCCGCTGAGATAAATAGTCTTTTCTATGTAATTCCAAATGTGAAGTAAGTCTTTTTATTTTATTAGTAAAATTCACTATTTGAAATTCAACCGATCCCCTCTTTTCTTCTTTTTTTTCTTGTGAAATAACTGAAATGAATAAATTTTTGACCATAAAATACAACTCCTCCGCTTTTTAATATTTTTATGGATCAGTAATTATAATGGTAGGTTAGTTTAATTAATTAGTATTATTAATTAATTAGTATTATTAATTAGTGTAATTCAATATATATAATAATTTTCACAAAGTTAGGAATTCCTAACTTTGTGAAATAAAATTGACCATTAATCAATCCAATTTTTGGACTTGCCTATATAGATATAGAAAATAGAAAAAGATGATTTCTTCGTTTACAATACAAAAGAGAAAAAATGAAAATTATTTCTACAATTCTAAAATTACAATTTCAAATTTCAAGTAAAAAAATACCATTAATTCTTTTGTTGCTCGAATTTCCATCTGATGGATTTACATGTATCAGCATAAAATGGAAAACAATGCATTTTCTACTTTCTTGTTTTCATATATTTTTCATTTTTCATATAGTAAACTAAAGAAGATATGTTCTGGGAATGGAAAAAAGGTCCTCACTGAAGTTTTAACGGGGGATAGATATATATCCTTACCATATTGAACCGACTGCCATTATTGGTATCAAACCAATAACGATTCATACACGCTAAATCTTCCAATCGATAATTGGCCCAAAGAAAAAGTTTTAATTTAATTAGTTTATTTTTATTTCTATCAAATCTATCAAAATGTTTGCTTTTACTCAGGATGTAATTACCCTTTTTTATCGCACTATTATACAAAATTTCTTTATTTTTGTGAATATCATTTTTCTTTTTCGAATTAAAAGAAATTCGAATTCTCAATGCTCTACGACTTTTTGGGGATAAAATATTTTCAGGAAGAAGTAAATCATAATCCTTTTTTTTCCCATTGTCAGTTTGAGTTGTTGGATGGTTTTCAATAGATTCGATCAAATATTTTTTATCGACATAGCTTTTTTCTCTGTATCTTTTGGAAATTTCTTGTTTGCTCTTATGAATCAATAAAATCACTGCGGTGTTATACAAAAGAAATTGTCCATTATTTTTTACGGACAAACGCACAGGTTCGATAATCAATATTCCTTTTTTCATCAATTCTGTAAGAGTTAAATTCTTATGAATCATCAGAATATCCAGACTCATTTCCCCTCTTTGAATAGAGGAGAGAATAATTTCTCGTGGATTTGTCAGTCTAAGAAGAAGACAATATACTTTGATATTATTGATTATTTTTTGATTGAAAGAATCATCCCATCTTAATTGAAAACGCAAATATCTTTTTAGAAAGAAATCAAGCTCCGCTTCCGTATTACTTTTGTATTTTTTTTTCTTTCTACGTTTTTTCATTTCGGATCCTACATAATCTTCTGCAACATCTTTTTCTTGATTTTCGCGAACTGATCCAAAATTGACTTGGCCCTCAGATTCTTTTTTTGTCGGGTTTTGATTCTCTAATTCAATAGATTTTTTTTTATTTGATGATATAAAAAGATTGCGATTTTTCTTTTCATTTATTTTGTCATTTTCACAAACATTTTCATCTAAATGAAAATTGAAAAGAAGTGATTTTGTTGGTATTACCCAGGGCTTTATATTATATGTGTTGAAAAGTATCAACAATTTTTGAAAGAACCAAAGTTCAAAATTGCATATAGGACGATTTAGTATTTCTTCATTCATTCTCATCCAATCAAAAAGGTTTTTTTTTGTATTGGATGAATTGACTTCTTTATTTTGAATAATTGTAAGAAAAAAAAGATTTTTCTTATCAACTTTATCAATTATTTGATATTTATTAGTCTCAGTATTGGCATTTTTATTGTCGTTACTTCCGGTATGGATCCAGGATTCAATATCGACCTTCTTTCTAAGACAAAAATGGAGAATTCTCCAATCAAAATATTTTCTATCTGATCTTTTTTCGCTATTGTGAATATCATCTTCGAGTATATAATTATTTAGAGGGATATTGACTATTTTGCTTTTACCTGTCTGGTTATTATAAAAAAGCTTTTTATTTATTTTGAATGGTAATTTTTGTAATGATGACCTAGAACTATATGAATCTTTCTTATTGTCATAAGTAATGGATTTCGATGATAAAACATTATATTCATAATATTTTTTAAAATTATCTTTGTAATTTGATAATGAGTCTGGTTCAAAATCGTTTTTTTTTTCAATTAATTGTTCTTTTTCATAGGAATTCCATTTGTTTAAATTTTGATTTTGAATCATATGGTGTTGATTGATTTGATTTCGCCACTTTTGTGGCATTAATTTAGACCATTTTATCTTCCCTAAATCATATTTATATTGATAATGACTCCTTAACAACCAGTTTTTCCATTGATTTGGTACAGAATTTTGACGGTTTTTATCTTTTAATTCGGAATGAAATAAACCTTGGGTCAAAAAAAAAATTTTGATTTCTTTTTTAATAAAAAGAAATCCCCCTTGATATTGAACAGCAGATCTTAACTTATAAAAGTTAAAAATTTGTGTTTGTGATAATTTGTAAAATACATATGCTTGCGACAAAGAGGATAGGTTACAAAAAAGTTGGGAATTCTTAGTAAGAAGACTAATATTACTATTATTTAATGATTTTTTTATAAGTGAAATAAACTTAATTGTATTTTGATTTGTTTTCTCAATTCTTTTGTGATTTCCTTCATTATTATTTTTATTAAAGATTTTTCTTCTTGATTTAAGCAAAAGCTGGGTATTGATCCTCGGACTATTCATGATACCTAGAACGATGTCTATGTATATCCTTTCCATCAAAATTTTTATAAAAAACTTTGATTTACGAACCAATCGAGTATTTCTTTTTTTTAATATCTGCGAAATATTTTTTGATAATTTTAATTGTAATTTTTTACTATTATAACTTATTTTGTTAGCAGTAGTATTTCTCTCTAATATTAGAAATCTTTTTTTATTGTCTTTTGTAATTTTTTCTATTTGGTTTTGAATTTTGCTTGTTCTAAGAGTCAGATCTTTCATTTTTTTTTCGATCAATGAATAATTTGTACAATTCCTAGATCGAATTGGGGTAGAAAATTTATGAATCATCCAATTATTTATTACCAAATCTTTTTCTTTTTTTATTACCAAATCTTTTTCTTTTTGAGTTTCAGGCAATTCATCAAATCTAAATAATAGAATTGGATTTATTTTTGAAAATTTGTTTATTATTTCTTTTATAAATAGAATCCTTTTGATGATCCAATTTTTTTTTTCTTTTGATAAATTTAGAACGAGTTTTCTTCTTTCCTCTAAAATTTTTAGAACTAGAAAACTGTTTTTTTTCAACTTTCTAAGTTTTTTTTCGAATTTTGTAACGAGGGGTTCGAAAAGTGAAAGTCCTCCTTTTGGAGACCCAAAAGGCAGTTCACTTTCCATTCCCCAAACTGTTAAAAAGCAGAAATCATTTTTTTGCTTTTTCTTTTTCATTGGTTCTTTAGCAGGGGATTTTCGATTAGATCTATGCCACGGTTTTAGACGAAAAGGAAATAGAATTTTAATTTGAATACCGTCTGTTAACCAGTTTTTCGGAAATTCTGTTTCTGATAATTGCACTCCATTATAAGTACATTTAACATGCATTTCTCTATTCCAATCTTGAAAATCCTCCGACCATTCGGGAAATTGAAATAATAACATGCAGATGCTATTTTTAGCTATTATTAATGAAGGTAATAGAATATATTTTCTAAGAATTGATTGAGTTACTAAAACACAACCCCTTATTACTTGAGCAAATAAAATGCTATCCCAGGCTTCCGCTATTTCTATTCGGTCTTTTTCTTCTCTGTTTTCTTCTTTTCGTTTGTCTTTTTTTTTTTTCTCACTTTCTTTTGTTTTTTCTTTAGTAGAATTCGAAATTGTTAATTCTTTTTTTTTACACATTTGATGTATAAACAGTATTTTCATTATTTCAGAAATATCAAAAGAAAAAAAAAGAAATTTTTCGAGTCTGTCCAAAAAAAGGGGGGAATGCGCATTTGTTTGAAACAGTTCCAAAATAATTGTTTTTCGTCGTTGCGCTCGTATAGAACCTTTTATGATATCTCGACGAAAGTCCGATTGTTGCGAATAACGTATCAAAGCTACTTCGTCAGCTTGGTCGGGATTAGTTGTATTTTGGTTATTATAAGTATCAGTATTTTGTTGATTATCAGTAAAAATCACTACACGTTTAGATTTTCGTGAACGAATTTCATGATCCTCAGATACGTTTTCTTCATTTTCTCCCTCTTGTTGTTCCAAATCATCGATTAATTTGTATGACCATCGAGGAATTTTTTTACTTATTTCTTTGACTCCAGTAGAATTCTTTCTAATTGTTTTAGTCTTACAATCTTCTAGAACTTCATCGAAAAAAAAAATTAAAATTCTTAGTCGATCTGATGAATCCATTTTGAAATGTATTTTTTCTTCTTTGTGATCGGAAAATAAAGACTCATCCTTCAAATCGAAATGTGATGCTGATTTTCCGTAAAAGAAAAATTTATTAATTAAAATTATTGGTTCAAGTTCTTGAGAATCTTTAATTAGAAAGAGAAAATGGATTTGATTTATCCAAAATATTCCTTTATCACTAGAAATTTGTATAGGACTTTCTTTTATGATTGAGGGTGAAAACAGAAATGGAATTCTTCCACGATTAGGACCATTCCATAAGGGATCATATTTGTTAGGTATATATTCTTTTTTCGTTTCATCATTATATAATCTAGTCTTTTTTTCAACAAGTGTATTCAGATCAGTAGATTCCTTATCCATAGTTTCAACTCTCTTTCTTAACTCGTTACTTATCTTTTGCTTTTGTTCTTTATTATTGTAATACCAATAATTAGATAATTTTTCCGAGCATAATTTTTGTGTAGTGAATAGGGATATTTTTCTTTCTATCATTTCAAAAAAAGTTGATAAACTGGGTAGCGACGTAAAAGATATTCTTTCTTTTCCATCACTTATACATGGATAAAAAAAATATTGTGACATTTCTTTTCTTACAGCATTCTCAATATTATCATTTTTGATATATCTAAATGGTCGATTCCAGCGTTTATAGTCGAAAAGAATAGTTCCAAGCGGTTTTTCAAACCAGAAGAGATCTTTATTTTTTTTATCTATCAATATTTCTAACTGCGAATTTTCTTGATTCCCATTCAGATAAAAAGTTTCATAAACAGGTCTATTTTTATAGCATGTCTCTTGAAAGTGAAAATGGAATTCATCCTTTGTTTTTTCCTTTCCATTCACTCGGATCTCTTTCGTTTCGTCGATTTTGTCCGGATCCTCCTTTTCTTCCGAAAAAAGGGAAGAAGAAGGATCTTCTTCGGTGGATCCCTCTTGTTCCTGTTTAGTCCCCTTCGTTTCGGAAGTTGTTTCTATTTCTACATCTCTTTCTTCCGTTTCTGAGGTTTCTTTCAGTTTCTTAGTAAAAAGGGGTGACGGTATTCTTCCTAAAGAGTAGACACAGGTAATAAATAAGAGAATACTAAAGATTCGAGCCATAGAATTTATCAATTCTGACACAAGGTACTTATTCGATCGAATAAGTACATTAGATCTAATAGAATTATTTTGCTGTATCCAGACTAATATCAATCCAACCCATTTCATGAATAAAATGTGACCAATTAACCAACCAACAAAACCACTTGTTACAAATAAGATCTTGTTGTTGCATCGAAACATATAAATGTTGACTAATCTGACTAACATTGAACTTGGTAAAATGAAATGGTTGAATAATTGAAAAATGAGATTATTCAGGAATACACATTGAATGCTAAGATTACGGATTGAATTTCTGGTAGTAGATCCATAATCAAGAAAGTGTTTGTGATTGTTCCAGAAGAAATGAAACAAAAGATATGGTAGAGCTAGGACAGTTATTGTATGAGGGCGACCCAATGCTAGATGCAGAGGCGCATAATAGAT